GCTTCATTGAAACAAAACAAAAAGAGGAGGCCCGGCTCGGTACTGCCAGGCCATGGAAATAAAAAAGGCCCTTGGAAACAAAATTAAAGAGATTTTCTTTTTTTTTTATTCGAGCTATCTTTTTCGAGTCGTTTATTTGAATTTTATAAAAATGGAATTGCTGATAAAAGTTGTATCTATCTATATAATACAATACAAAATAGAATCAAAAACGAATCTCTATAAGCTATCTAATTATTTATATAAGAAATTTATATAAATATAATAAATAAAGTAAAGAAGGGCTTTTTTTAAACATTATTTTTTTTTGTGTAATGTAACATAGTAATTGTCTTTTTTTTCAATTAGGAGAGATGGCTGAGTGGATTAAAGCGTCGGATTGCTAATCCGTTGTACGAGTTATTCGTACCGAGGGTTCGAATCCCTCTCTTTCCGTTTCCGTCAATGGCTTGGTATCTTTCAAATTTGAATTTAGTGAACCTTTTTGTTTTTTTTTTTTAATAGATATAGTTAAAGATATAGTTCTAGTTAAAGATGTGGAATAGAAAAAAAATCCTAAGAGCATTTCTAAGAATCGAATAAAGCAAGGAAAACCTTCTTATTTTTTATTCTTCACGTCCAGGATTACGTCCTGGATCATTAGATAGGAATCCGAAGATGAAGAGAGAAACAAAGAATATCACTACGGTGTAAACAAAGAGTTTGAGAGTAAGCATTACACAATCTCCAAATCTGTTTTTCTGGGAAAAAGAAAATAGATTCTCTATTTTTATACTATGAACTATGGATCCTAGTTTGACACCAAGAAATGAAACGGTTTTAGAATTTCTAGAAATAGAAAAGAGTTTTCAGAAATTCACACAATTAGAATTCGATATTGTGGTGGACTCGATATAGGGTGTTTCAGTGAAAAAAAAAAGTAAGAATCGGGAAATCGCGGGATCCAAATTTATCGTGGCTACTTAAGAATTTCACCGTTTGAATTGAGGGTTCATTCATATTGTAAGACTCATCTGATCTTATCAATTGGTAAAATTTTTTTTTCTCGAACTCGTCGAACTCGAATAAATTCTGAATTTTTCTAGGATAGTATTAAAGATCTCATCGAAAACTTACAGCAGCTTGCCAAACAAAGGCTAAGAGAAAAAAGAAAAGAGGTATTACTGGCATAACATCTACAATTGGATTCAAAAAAGCGTAGGCCTCGGGCAATTTGGCGAATAAAAAACTACTGGAATAAAGGGCAGAATTAAAACAGATATAAATCAAACTAAAGATATTAAGCATAACAAACATTTTTTTCTTGGAGATAGTTGTATTTTGATTGAGTTATTAATATGTTATTGATAGAAGGTAAAAATGAAGAAAAGGAAGTCAGGTAGACAAAAAAAGACTTCTTTGAACCGAACCAATCAAAACAAAAATCCTTCTATTCTCACAAGAGAATAGAAGAAATCATACTTTCATACAATATCTTAATTGAATTATATATAATGATCAATAAATTGAGTTTAATTCGACAGCTACACGTGTCAAAACCCTAATACTAAAATAAAACAAGAATCTAATTTATTCCGTAGGGATTTGCACTGGAATTGACGAACAACCAGTATCAATATTAGTGTTTATTAGTATTGAATAGAAATTGAAATGGGGCGTGGCCAAGTGGTAAGGCAACGGGTTTTGGTCCCGCTATTCGGAGGTTCGAATCCTTCCGTCCCAGAGTGGACTCTAATATATATCAGATATCAGAATCAAAATTCTCTTTTTGTTTTTGAGCAACGTTTTATTTACTATTTAAGAGTCTCATTTTTGTTTTGATAAAATTTACTTCTTGCTTCTAATTTTAAAAAATTTTCTCTGAATCTGATCTTTTTTCACAAATTGAATTGAGTTCGACTAATACAAAAACATAACAGAATCCATTTTTGATCCAGGTAAGATGGGAACCTAGATCCCAAGAGGTTGAAGTCAAAAAAAGTCTGATGAGCCTTTTAGTTTATGCCTCCCCCTTTCACTTTCGTATTTAAGTTAGTTGCTTAGAAAAGTCTTACGTGCCATATCTAGTTGATTTTTCAAGGATACATTCTAAATCGAAATGCGAAAGCCTCTATATTCCCTATCTTTTTTAATAAGACAGCCCAATTATTCTCCTTTTATTTCTGAATTCTAAACAAGAGGGTACTCTTGTTACTGATTGAATTCAATCAATGGGATTAAGTCTCTTAAGACTAGTTAATGACTTAATCTGGATCTTTTTGGCTTTGTATTTTAGACAAAATAGTCTAACATCCCAGAAAAAAGGATCCTCTTTTATTTATGATTCATCATCCCCCCGGAATGAATTGAGAGTGAGAGTAGATAAGAGTTAGTGAGCGATGGAAGATATCAATTTGAATATCTATGTCTGTCCCAATTTCATTACCAAATAATCAAGTTCCATATTTAATGGTTAATAGATTTTCTTTAACCCTCATTTTTAGGTATTTGGTATTTGTCTCTAATGAATAATTTAAATCTATGTAATAACAATTGAGATGGGGATGATTCATACATCTTATTTACTTTATTTTCATTTAAAATTTTAGGGAAAGATTAGTCAACCTTAAGTTCAAGCAAAAGAAACTACGCATAAATTGAGGAAATCCTTATATGCATGGATTGCTATCTTTCTATTTCATTGATAGCGTTCTTTCGCTTTTTTTGAAAAGGATTTGTGAGCCCTTACCTTACTCTTAAATATTTAACATCGAATATCAATAATTCTTTCTAATGAAAATTGTTCAGTCTAATCTGATAGATACGGAAATCCTCGATATGGATTTATCTCTCTTCTGATGATCAAATATAATCCTTAGTAAAACTGTATTTAAATTGTGATGTCGGGGTAGGAAATTTTTTTAAATAATTTGAATGTTTTTTACGGGTCCTTGGGACTCGAAGACGTGTAAGATTGTTGAATCTATTCTATCGAATCATTTAAAGATACAACGCAGATTCCAATTTTTTTTTATTCGTGCTATTTTTTATTTATAAATAAAAAAATTATTGCACTCATACAATAAAATAGAGGGTTAAATTGAATTCTTACTGATCCTTTTTCTTACTAACTGAGGCTTAAATTACTTATTCATTTCATATAGAAGTCAAAAGTACTGTGTATTGACTGAAGCAATGACTATTCATGATTCCATAATTGAATCAATTACATACTGGTTCGAAACTAGAGAAATGTTATGGTAAAACTTCGTTTGAAACGATGTGGTAGAAAGCAACGTGCGACTTGAAGGACATGATCAGCTGTGGATTTTTTTTCCATCCACCATTTTCTATTTTATATTATCTAGGAATGAATGGGCTCTTGGCTCGACATCCTTTGTTCGGTTCTACTACAACCTGCCTTTTTTGTTGGGTTGTAATGTAAATAGTACATGATGGAGCTCGAGTAGAAAGTATTTATTCATTTCTCAGGGGCAAGGGTCTAGGGTTAATACCAATCAATACGTTGGAACAAACTTCGTAAGTATATTTTTGATATCGAAATCGAAAGGATCCGATTCGAACAATTTTTCAATGCAAAAGGAAAATCTTTTTGAATTGGTAAAACTCTTTCGATCAAAAGTGTATCATGCAGGAATCAATTGTTCGTATGATTCTTTCATATAAAGAAATCACAAAAAGGGGTTTGTTGCTGCCATTTTTTAAAACGATTAAAGATCACCGAAGTAATGTCTAAACCCAATGATTCAAGGCAAAGATAAAGGATCCTGGAACAAGGAAATACCGTTTTCAATTGTCTCAATAATTAGATCAGAATTGAGACTCCAAAAATGGATTCGAAAGGAGACAAACAACAAAGGGGTTCGAGACCGCTCAAAAAATGAAATAAATGCCTAAGGCTGTTCTTTTAGGCTATTTGAAAGTTATCCAACTTGAGTTATGAGAGTACGAATGCTCTTTTTTTTCTTCTTTTTCGAAAAAGAAGAAAAAAAGAAGGACTTAAATCTCTGGAAATTGATTTGATGATTTTATATATCTATTTGATATTTGACATTCTAATTCGATACATAAGAATTTTGAATCATTTTTTCGCGAGCCGTATGAGGAGAAAACCTCTTATACGTTTCTAGGGGGGGTATTGTTCATTTATATCTATCCCAATGAGCCGTTTATCGAATCGTTGCAATTGATGTTCGATCCCGAAGAGAAGGAAGAGATCTTCGGAAAGTGGGTTTTTATGATCCGATAAATAATCAAACTCATTTAAACGTCCCTGCTATTCTATATTTCCTTGACAAGGGCGCTCAACCTACAGGAACTGTTTATGATATTTCAAAGAAGGCGGGGGTTTTTACGCAGCTTAGTCTTAATCAAACGAAATTCTATTAAGCAATAGAACCAAAAAAGAGGGTGTAGATGACTCCTATATAGTTTTCTATAATTTTTTCTTTACTCTTCCCCTCTTTTTTGGTTCTCTATTCATACCTATTTATTATTCCTAGTTAATGTTACTACTATAGAATATCATGTTCTATACGTATAAGTATAAAAATCTATTTTATTGCTATAATTTTATTGATATAAGATGCATATAAAAAAGATCAAGTGAGAATTGATAAATTGATAATTGGATCTAGAAATATAAAAAATTTAAAGTACTTGCAACTGGGGGATTTTTCATTGGAAATCTATTAACAAATAACAAAATAAGGGATTAAGCTTGTGTATTTTATTTATATTGCTTGATTGAATAAGCCCAAGGTTTCTTCTTATTTTTTTTTTTCATTAATTTATTTTTTCATCTACACCTCTTTTTGATCCATTTGTATATGTAGTGCACATCCAGTACAAGTCCTTTTTCTTTTAGATTTATTTCAAGTATTTCTAAATTCTTTCTATTTATCTAATTATTTATCTATTCAATTTTATATATTTATATTTAATATATTTAATTTCATTTTAATTTTGATTCTCATTATTTGGATTTTCATTAAATTAAT